TGTCGCATGTGCCTATCAAAAGTTGTTGAAAGGATTCCGTTGAAAAAGGAAGAAGGACAAACAAGCAAGAAGGAATTTGAGACGAAACTCCCTGGCGGGAGATAGAAACGAATGATGAGGGATTCCTCGAGAAGTTAACAACTATTCTTCGCATCGAGTGATTCTGGATTATTTAAGAAAAAATGGATTTGAGACATACACGAGGAAGGTTCTGGGAGCAATACCAGTTATGACTCTCTCCCGAACCAGGAGCCGTGTGAGGTGAGAATTTCACGCACGGTTCTGAATGAGCGGAAAGATCGAAAATCTTCTTTTCGACTCTGACTCTCCTACACCAGTCGTTGCTTTTCTTTCCGTTACCTCTAAAGTAGCAGCTCCAGCTTCATTTACAAGACTCTTCGGTCTAATTTTTCCATACTTATCTAATGAGTGGCATGCCGCGGTGGGATTATTAGCTACTTTTAGCATGATATTAGGAAATCTAATTGCCGTTACTCAAAGAAGCATAAAACGTATGCTAGCTTATCCTCCTATAAGCCAAATTGGATATATCATGATTGGGGTACTTGCTGCAGATTCGGGGAACGGTTATGCAAGTATGATAACTTATACGTTTCTCTATATATTCATGAATTTGGGAACTTTTGCTCGTATCACCCCATTTGGTTTACGAACCGGAACTGATAATATCAGGGATTACGCGGGATTATACATGAAGGATCCTGTTCTAACATTCTCTCCGGTTTTACGTTCACCATCCCTAGGGGGTATGCCTCCACCATCCGGTTTTTTTGGTAAACTCCATCTCTTTTGGCATGGATGGAAAGCTGGTTCGTACCCATCAGTTCCGGTGGCGCTCGTCACAAGTGTCATTTCTATCTATTACTATCTAAAAATAATTAAATCAATGTTCACCGGGAAGAGTGGGAGGAGCGACACACCCATAACTTCTAGACAAAATTCATTAGTTTCTCCATCAATTTCGATTTCGAAAAATTCTCTTGAAATAGCTATGATCATTCGTGCACTAGCATCAACCCTATCGGGTATCTTCATAGATCCCATTATCGAAATCACACGGAATACCTTCTTTTAGACCCACTTCGAATTGTGGTACGAAACTTCTTTTTTTCTTTTTTCTCTTCAAATGATTTGTATTAAAAGCTGGTTCCGCTATCCCAACTAGTCCGTCTATGCAACTTACGAAATAGTTATATCTTCTTCGGTAATTGATCCTGTCATTCTCCTATCTAGCTTGTACTTGTCTTCTCGCACCCAAAATCACTTGCTAGGAAAATGATCCCTTGTCTATTCCGGAGGAGATATAAGTATTTCCGCGCAGTGCACAGCTGGAGTTGCGCAGTAACAACCCACGCCGTTACATCCAACCGAGTATTTAGGCGAAAAGAGAATGCCCCCCCCCCCTTCTTTTTTTTCTCTATTCATATGTTATTATTTTCTCGATATTGGTGAAAAGACTTGCCTGTGAGACATTGTCAGGCCGTGAAAAAAAAAAAAGGTCTCTGTACGAGGAGGGAATCGAACACCGCTTTAGAGATGATTGAGTGCGGGCGGGACTCGATTCGAACCCTTGGCCATAGTCAGTATGAACTGGAACCTTACCACTACCCGAAGAATCAATGAATAATCAAAAAGGTTTGTGGATTTCGTTTCAATCTCAGTGGAGTCTCCCAGTTAGTAAATCCGGCAAAAAGGAATGAAAATTCGGTTTAGCGGTTGACAGGACTGGAGAGATATTCGTACAATTGAATCGGTTCACATAACTCCATCACGTTCCCTTGCTTCAAAACAAGGGTAGGCACACCAGACACGAAATGGGGTAATGCATAGTACGGAGGTTCGAATCCCCGCGAGGCGTCCGTAGCAGAAGTCGTCTTGCATTTCTGGAAGAAGTCTCCCGACCCCTTCCTTTCCACCAATAGAAAGAACCCGGCCCGGCGGGGAAGTTCTATTTGGTCAATCTCCATGCTTGCCTCTCCGAACGAAGTGGCGCCGAAAACGCATCTTCGTATCGAGAGACGGGTGGGTCCCGTTGCATCGGTGTCCCCCGAAGCTAAATATATCAAAAGGAAATGAAATCCTTGGCAAATTTCATACTCCCTAGTATCCAATCCGTAAAACTGGAATGTAAATCCTTGGATTGTTGACTACTAAGACTCTCTCTCCTCATTCTATGGAGTTTTATAGGTAGGTAAGGTCGTAAGCCCCACCTTTTCTATTTCCAAACCAAGGATGGGGCGGCCAAAGATATTGGGTCTCGCCCGAATACAGTACTCAAGGGATAGTCTTACAGAATAAAAAGAAAAAAGAGGGACAAAGGGCCGGCCGGCTGATACTGATAGACGGATGTGATTCGTCTCTAAAAAAAAAACTCGAATGGGAATGAGATGGACCAAAAATCCTAGTATTTCCCCAAACACGCAGGGGATGGGATTTTGAAAACCCATCCTTTCCCTGTTTCCGAAGGACTCAAAATCCTTGAGATGGTACTCAAAATCCCATTCCTAAACCGACCGAGTATCTGGTTAGATACCCCTAACAAGATACTCGGAGTTTCCCTCCCAATTTTTAGAATGAATGGTTTCAATCATTCATCGAGCAGTAGGTGAATAAAATGCTCCATCTCCAATCGAGATAGAGCTATACTCGGCTTCGGCGTACTCCCCACGCCGACTCCTCCCGAGGGAAAATGCAAGGTACCAACCCAAACCCAAGCGAGATAGAAGGGAGATTCCTTTTGAGGATGATTGATTGCGGGCGAGGAGGGATTCGAACCCCCGACACCGTGGTTCGTAGCCACGTGCTCTAATCCCCTGAGCTACAGGCCCCGCCTCTACTGGATCCGTTCCGGGATCCACTTGGACTGGACTAGAACCAAATTGTTTCTTCCCCCCTCCCACTCCCGTCCATTCCATCTATTCTGTTCTGTTGGGAAAGACGCATAAGCTCAAGACTCCCTTTCATTGACTTTTTCTTTCTTCACCGAGTCAGGAGTGGAAAGAAGGATGTGCTAGATCGCTAGATGGAGTTCCGCATAGAGACGAACCAGAGACGAACCCTACGTTCCCGTAGGGCATCCCACTTTTTTTTTTTTTATCCTGGCGTCGAGCTATTTTTCCGCAGGGCCCCCCCTGCAGTATTGTTGCCGCGGTAGAGTTTCACCACCGAGTTCGAGATGGATCGGTGTGGTTCCTCTACGCCTGGGACACCAGAATATCAATCTCTGAGAGTGGAGAGGATACGCATAGA